TGGTGTATCATAAGGGATTTGCCTTTTCTATTGATTCTTCCGTATTGGATCAAAAACAATTCTTGGCTGAGGTATTCAACTCCAGGGATGAATCGAAAAAGAAATCTTTATTGGTTCTACCTCCTGTTTTTTACGAAGAGAATGAATCCTTTTATCGAAGGATCAGAAAAAGGTGGGTCCAGATCTCCTGCGGGAATGATTTGGAAGATCCAAAACCAAAAATAGTGGTATTTGCTAGCAACAACATAGTGGAGGCAGTCAATCAATATAGATGGATCCGAAATCTGATTCAAATCCAATATAGCACCCATGGGTACATAAGAAATGTATTGAATCGATTCTTTTTAATGAATCGATCCGATCGCAACTTCGAATATGGAATTCAAAGGGATCAAATAGGAAATGATACTCTGAATCATAGAACTTTTATGAAATATACGATCAACCAACATTTATCGAATTTGAAAAAGAGTCAAAAGAAATGGTCCGATCCTCTTATTTTGATTTCTCGAACCGAGAGATCCGTGAATCGGGACCCTAATGCATATAGATACAAATGGTCCAATGGGAGCAAGAATTTCCAGGAACATTTGGAACATTTCGTTTCTGAGCAGAAGAGCCGTTTTCAAGTGGTCTTCGATCGATATCGATTACGTATTGATCGATATCGATCACGTATTAACCAATATTCGAGTGATCGGTCTGAGGTTATCGACAAAAAAGATTTGTATAAGTTCCTTCCTTTCGTTTTCTCCAAGTTACTTCTTTTTTTGTCTAACTCACTTCCTTTTTTCTTTGTGAGTTTCGGGAATACCCCCCCCATTCATAGGTCCGAGATCCGCGTCTCTGAATTGAAAGGTCCGAATGATCAACTCTGCAATCAGTTCTTAGAATCAATAGGTCTTCAACTCGTTTATTTGAAAAAATGGAAACCATTATTATTGGATGATCATGAGACTTCCCAAAAATCTAAATTATTGTTCAATAAGAAACCAGAGGGGATGATTGACTCATTCCATACTAGAAATAATAGCAGGAAATCTTTGGATTCCTATTTCTCAATGATATCCCACGATCAAGACAATTGGTTGAATCCCGTGAAACCATTTCATAGAAGTTCATTGATATCTTCTTTTTATAAAGCAAATCGACTTCGATTCTTGAAGAATCCACATGACTTCGGCTTCTTTTGTAACAAAAGATTCCCCTTTTATGTGGAAAGGGCCCGTATCAAGAATTTTGATTTTACGTATGGACAATTCCTCAATATCTTGTTCATTCGCAACACAAAATTTTCTTTGTGCGGCGGCAAAAAAAAACATGCTTTTTTGGAGAGAGATACTATTTCACCAATCGAGTCACAGGTATCTAACATATTCATACCTAAGGATTTTCCACAAAGTGGTGATGAAAGGTATAACTTTTACAAATATTTCCACCTTGCAATGCGATCTGATCCATTAGTTCGTAGAGCTATTTACTCGATCGCAGACATTTCTGGAACACCTCTAACAGAGGGACAGATAGTCAATTTTGAAAGAACTTATTGTCAACCTCTTTCAGATATGAATCTATCTGATTCAGAAGGGAAGAACTTGTATCAGTATCTCAATTTCAATTCAAACATGGGTTTGATTCATTCTGAGAAATGTTTATCATCCGAAAAGAGGAAAAAGAAAAAACAGAGTCTTTATCTAAAGAAATGGGTTGAGAAAGTGCAGATGGATAGAGCCTTGCAAGGAGATAGGGTTTCTTCAATTCTCTCAAACTGGAATCTATTCAAAACATATATGCCATTTATCCTTACCTCGACAGGGTACAATTTGCTAAAGTTGATGTTTTTAGATACTTGGTCATCATACCTATTGCCGATACTAAGGAGCAGTCCTAAATTTGTGTCCATTTGTCATGCTATATCTGATCCATGCGGAACATCATGGCGAATTCTTCAGAAAAAATTGTGTCTTTCACAATGGAATCGGATAAGTGAGATTTCGAGTAAGTGTTTCCATAAGCTTCTTCTGTATGAAGAAATGATTCATCGAAATAATGAGTCACCATCGATATCGACAGATCTGAGATGGCCAAATGTTCGGGAGTTCCTCTATTCAATCCTTTTCCTTCTTCTTGTTGCTGGATATCTCCTTTTTTCACACCTTATCTTTTTTTCCCGAGCCTATAGTGAGTTACAGAGAGATTTCGCAAGGGCCCAATCTTTGATGATTCCATCATACATCGTGGAGTTGCGAAAACTTCTGGATAGGTACCCTGAACATCATTCTTTAAAGAAGCTCTTTCTAGTTGCTCTGGAAAAATTAGTAGATTATCTAGAAGAACTATGGGTGTCTGCCTCTGGCGGCAAGATGCTATGGGGTGGACGCAAATCTTTTCTTATCCATCTCTTCGATCTCATCAGTATCACACCAAATCCCATCAATCGAATCGCTTTTTTGAAAAATACGAGACATCTAAGTCATACAAGTAAAGAGCTCCATTCATTGATAACAGAGCTAGGGGATTTCTCTTCTCTCTGTTCTGGTCAACGTTATCGTTATGATCAAATAATAGAAAATGTGAACGGTCATTGTTGTTTGATTGACGATAAAATAGAATCCTGGATCGCGAACTGTGATGCGATTGAGGATAAAGAAAGAGAATTCTTGGTTCCGTTTTCCACCTTAACGAGAGAAAAAAGGATTGATCAAATTCTATTGAGTTTGACTCATAGTGATCATTTATCAAAGAATGACTCTGGTTATCAAATGATTGAACAACCGGGAGCAATTTACTTACGACACTTAGTTGACATTCATAAAAAGGATCTAATGAATTATGAGTGCAATACATCCTGTTTAGCAGAAAGACGGATATTCCTTGCTCATTATCAGACAATCACTTATTCACAAACCTCGTGCGGGGCTAATAGTTTTCATTTAGCATCTCATGGAAAACCCTTTTCGCTCCGCTTAGCCCTATCCCCCTCTAGGGGTATTTTAGTGATAGGTTCTATAGGAACTGGACGATCCTATTTGGTCAAATACCTAGCGACAAACTCCTATGTTCCTTTCATTACAGTAGTTCTGAACAAGTTCCTGGATAACAAGACGCCTAACGGTTTTGATATTGACGAGAGTGGCTTTTTTGATGAGTATGGTGACGAGGCGGACGATTACGAGGGCAGTTTTTTTGATTTTTTTTACGATGACAGTGACGATTTTGAGGATAGTGACAGTGACGATTATGAGCCTGGTGATATGGACGATTATGAGCCTGGTGATATGGACGATTTTGTTGATAGCGAGATGACGGAGTTGCTAACTACGACGAATGTGCCACTTGTGTATCAGATGCTGGACGAGGAAATAGACGAATTTTATATCACCCTTCAATTCGAATTAGCAAAAGCAATGTCTCCTTGCATAATATGGATTCCAAACATTCATGATCTGGATTCGAATGAGTCGAATTACTTATCCCTCGGTCTATTAGTGAACCATCTCTCCAGGGATTGTGAAAGATGTTCCACTAAAAATGATATTCTTGTTATTGCTTCGACTCATATTCCCCAAAAAGTGGATCCCGCTCTAATAGCTCCGAATAAATTAAATACATGCATTAAGATACGAAGGCTTCTTATTCCACAACAACGAAAGTGCCTTTTCACCCTTTCATATACTAGGGGATTTCACTTGGAAAAGAAAATGTTCCATACTAATGGATTCGGGTCCACAACCTTGGGTCCCAGTGTACCAGATCTTGTAGCACTTACCAATGAGGCCCTATCGATTAGTATTACACAGAAGAAATCAATTATAGACACTACTACAATTAGATCTGCTCTTCATAGAAAAACTTGGGATTTGCGAGCCGACGTAAGACCGGTTCAGGAGCATGGGATCCTTTTCTATCAGATAGGAAGGGCTGTTGCACAAAATGTACTTCTAAGGAATTGCCCCATAGATCCTATATCTATCTATATCAAGAAGAACTCATGTGACGAAGGGGATTCTGATTTGTACAAATGGTACTTCGAACTTGGAACGAGCATGAAGAAATTAACGATACTTCTTTATCTTTTGAGTTGTTCTGCCGGATCGATCGCTCAAGACCTTTTGTCTCCCCCCGGACCCGATGAAAAAAATAGGATCACTTCTTATGGACTCGTTGAGAACGATTCTGATCTAGTTCATGGCCTATCTGATCTAGTTCATGGTCTATTAGAGTTAGAAGGCGCTCTGGTGGGATCCTCGCCGACAGAAAAAGATTCCAGTCAGTTTGATAATGATGAAGTAGAAGGGACAGAAGAGGAAGTAGAAGGAACAGAAGATGAAGTAGAAGGAACAGAAAAAGATGAAGTAGAAGGGACAGAAAAAGATGAAGTAGAAGGGACAGAAGATGAAGTAGAAGGGACAGAAGATGAAGTAGAAGGAACAGAAAAAGATGAAGTAGAAGGAACAGAAAAAGATGAAGTAGAAGGGACAGAAAAAGATGAAGTAGAAGGGACAGAAGATGAAGTAGAAGGAACAGAAAAAGATGAAGTAGAAGGAACAGAAGATGAAGTAGAAGGGACAGAAGATGAAGTAGAAGGGACAGAAGAGGAAGTAGAAGGAACAGAAGATGAAGTAGAAGGAACAGAAAAAGATTCCAGTCAGTTTGATAATGATCGAGTGACATTGCTTCTTCGGCCCAAACCAAGGAATCCCTTAGATATTAAGAGATTTATCTATCAAAAATACGAATCGGAGTTTGAAGAAGGGGAAGGAGTCCTCGACCCGCAACAGATGGAGGAGGAATTATTCAATCACATAGTTTGGGCTCCTAGAATATGGCGCCCTTGGGACTTTCTATTGGATTGTGATGAAGATGAAGAGGATGAGCTTCAAGATGAAGAGGATGAGCTTCAATATGAAGAGGATGAGATTCAAGAGGAAGAGGATCAGCTTCAAGATGAAGAGGATGAGCTGCTTCAAGATGAAGAGGATGAGCTGCTTCAAGATGAA